TAAGAGATGCAACCGAAACAGAATTGATAAAACAGTCCTAGAAACCCAATTCTCCCACTTAGGCTTACAATGCTTTGGGATTTATAATATCAAAACTTATTAAGTTTCTTATATTATAATGTATAATAACGGCATAGATATTCTAATCTACTTCAATATTGAATACCAGAAAACTGTATGAATGTTGTATTTATTAACTTATATTATTATTAACGCGGGTATAGCTAATCTAGATCTCCGTCTTCTCTCTTCTTTTATTGCCCTCTTGTCCTGTCGTGTCGTTAATTGACAGTATGACTTAGGGCTCAATATAATTTGACCGAACAAATCATAGTTTGGTAAACCACCTTGAATCTACTGCGGAGTGAAGGATCTTGGATCCAACGCATAACCCTTTGGGAATCAGAAAGATAAAGACGAGAAAGACCAATGAAATCAAGTTTCAAGATTGTATAGTTTAATGGTAAAGTTTGATTACCATTAATCCTCAGAATAGTTAACGAGTTTTTCCCTTTTATTTATATCCTATGCATAACCTAAATCCTAAAGGCGGCTCTAGGCCTGAGTTATATTAAGTTAAGGTGGCCTTAGTTATCTATGGTATTTGTCTTATTACCCATTTCTAGTTGATTTATGAATGAAGGTGGCATAGGCCCCTATGGTCCAGTGGTTACGACCTCTCTCTTTCACGGAGAAAACGAGGGTTCAAGTCCCTCTGGGGGTATACCAAGACTAAAGACTATAGGAGTGGGATTTTCTATCAAGTGATCCGTATTTGTCAAGTCCTTCTATTAGTCTACTCAGAAGAGACTTTCTATTTTAGATCAAATGTTATATTTGATTTCAAGTGATATGTATTTGTCAAGTCTACTTGGGAGACGAAAGGAAGTTGATTATGGAACGTCTAAAATGAATTAGGCGTTGGGTCGATGCCCGAGTGGTTAATGGGGACGGACTGTAAATTCGTTGGCAATATGTCTACGCTGGTTCAAATCCAGCTCGGCCCAACAATTCGCCAATCTACTATCAGATGGTATAACCCTCTTGTTCTTAAGAAATACCTGATACAAGACAAGAGAATAAAAAAAAGAATCTAAATTTTCTGCTAGGTCTCTTCTTATTTCCCTGGGATTGTAGTTCAATAGGCTAGAGCACCGCCCTGTCAAGGCGGATGTTACGGGTTCGAGCCCCGTCAGTCCCGACGGATCCAATAAGTACATCAATTCGCCTCTCCATTTTCTGTGAAATGAAGGGGCAGAGAGAATAATTGAATTCCGAAGGCGTTTCCCTCTTTTTTTTTTCAGGATTCTCTCGAAGAAAGAACACACCCTAAAATAAAATGAAAATAACTAAAATAGTGAAGTTGACAGAATATTTCATCTTTTCTGCCGCGACTCGTCTTTCTCATACTTCTTTGTTTTGTCTTCCAAAGAAAAGAGGATCACTAAAATTTAAAACCTAATTCCTGTCTTTTTCCACTTCGCTTGTATTGTTTGTTGGTGGGGTTTTGTAGTTAATGGAAATGGACGGGTTAGATTATACTTCATTTGATGGTTCTACAAGGAAGACCTAAGGTAGGTTATAGAAAAGAAAGAACAGAAAAGAAGGATAAATAAAGGAATTTTTGATTGGTCCGGGAATCCTCTCTTGGATTCGGTATGGATAAAAGATCTTCATATGTTATATACTATTAATTCTCCACGACTAATTAATTTAATAGCTCAGATATTGTTATTCATGATATTGATCCGATTCAATATCATCGATAGGTAATGCATTCATTGAATTGACAGGTGAAAGATTTATCATCTCTATGGGATTAAATCCCGAGTTATTGTATTGTGAAATAAAAAAAAACGATGAGATTATGGAAGTAAATATTCTTGCATTTATTGCTACTGCACTGTTCATTTTAGTTCCTACTGCTTTTCTACTTATAATTTACGTAAAAACAGTAAGTCAAAATAATTAATTAATTACTTTAAATGAAACTCGACTTCTGAATTCTTTGAAGAAATCAAAAGAAAAGTATTCTATTTTTGCTGAAATCAAGGGGCTATAATCGGCGATATTCTATGAGATCCGAGAGTATAGTAAGTAAGAAATTTCTTTCTTACTTACCATACTCTCTATTAGTGTTATAGTAGTGTATAAAGTTGTACTTGACTTTCTAATAAAAAGGGTATGCTTCTATCTTCAATTCAATATATGTAGTTATTAATCCATATTTGGAATTGACGTAGGACCCAATCTTTTCTTTCATACATTTATATATATATATATTTATATTCCAATTCCAATGAATCTGAAAACTTCCAATGAATCGGAAATAATTGTTTTACTGTTATAGAATACATTTCTCCACTAGAATCTAATGGAATTTCGAAATGAAGATATTTTTATTTGAAAATTATTTCAATTTAAATAAAGAATGCGTTGCAGAACGATCTATAAAACAATTGATACCTTTTCATTTCTCAACTAAATTAGGAGTGCTTCTAAAGTCCACTTCTTCCCCATACTACGAGTGAAAGGGAAAAAGTAAAGACTACCATTAAAGCAGCCCAAGCGAGACTTACTATATCCATGTGAATTATGTCCCTTATCTCTATGATAGAATTATTCCATTATTGCTCACTAATAATAGTAGAATGAATGGTCCAGAGTCAAAAAGGGATTCTGGGCGAACACTATTGATGAATCAATCAAATAAATGGATTTTAAAAATTCCTATATGATTTATAATCCGTACCCTTTCCCGATTGTCTCTCTGAAGGAGTTGGTATTAGTATATTATACTCTTGACGAGGGGTAAAAATTGTTTTGGGCTTTTTTTTTTTCTATAAAAGGTAAATTATCTATCCAATCTCAATCTAATAGTGATTGAATGCCTGAACACTCAGAGATTCTCGCGAGTCTATATATGTAGATTACAGTATAGAAAGTACTTTCCTAACTAGTAGTGGAATTCTCGGCCGGTTATCCAATGTAATTCAAGACCCAATCAATAGACATTACATTAGCAGTAGAAGAGAATCTGGAAGTCTTGCTTCGACCATTATAATCTTTCTTTGAATTTTAGATTCAAAGATTTCCAATCTTTTACAAAATCCCCAGAACATAAAAAAATAGCGGAACAGAATAAGAGATTTCGATTCGTTTGTTGATGAGGCGGCACCCGGATTTGAACTGGGGAAAAAGGATTTGCAGTCCCCCGCCTTACCACTCGGCCATGCCGCCAAAACGATACACAATAGGATAAAAATTTCCCTTTTTGAGTTGGATTAGTAAACTTGAGTTTATTGTACTTGCATCCCTTTTTAATCCTTTTTTCTAAATTTAGAAAAATTAGAAAATAAACCGTTTTTCCCCTTTTGATTGTATTTGATCTGCCCCTTAGATTGATTGTATAGTATCTCAAAACACAAAAACTTCCACTCACTTTTATATTGAAAAATCAAATGTATATTTTCACTCAAAAAGCCTAAATTTATGGGAACCATTAACTATTTATTGACTGACAATTCGTGAATTATTCTTGGATTTGAATATAAATTTTGGTTTGCCTACTGACATAAGAATAAGCAAAAATTTTTTGATACATACTTAATTTATTTTTTTAATCAAAAATACTTCTCAATTTCCATTATAACAAAAATTATAGGTATATGTAAACCCCAGAACGGATATTCTTATACAGATACCAAATTGGCTATTATGTTGCCTATAAATAAAGGGAATTCGTTGGAACAAAAAAAGGCCTGGCTGGGTATTGACCGGGCCAGGCCCAAAAGGCACTTCGAACAAAATAAAAGAAAGAAGGTGTTCTTTATTTATCTTTCTATTTGGATCTTTCGAGCATCTAAATTGAATTGCTAATTATATAATAACGATAAAGAATGTGAAAGAAATACTTTCTTTAATCCTTACTTGATGTGTAATGTAACATAGTAATTATCTTTTTCAATTGGGAGAGATGGCTGAGTGGACGAAAGCGGCGGATTGCTAATCCGTTGTACGAGTTATTCGTACCGAGGGTTCGAATCCCTCTCTTTCCGTTTCCGTTGATGAGTTTCCATTTTTTCTTTCAAATTTTGCAAACCCCTTTTTATTTTTTCCTTGTTAAATGTGTGGAATAGCTAAAAAAAAATCTTAAGAAAATTATAAAATCAAGCAATAAAAAACAAAAAAATTATTCTTCACGTCCAGGATTACGTCCTGGATCATTGGATAGGAATCCAAAGATGAAGAGAGAAACAAAGAATATTACTACTGTATAAACGAAAAGTTTGAGAGTAAGCATTACACAACCTCCAAGATCATTTTTTGAAAAAGAAAAACGAGAAAAGACAATAGATCCTCCATTTTTATATCACATATCCTATTTTGACACCAAGAAAAGAATTCTAGAAATAGAAAAGAATGTTCAGAAATTCAAATGAAGTTGAAATTTGTAATAAGAGTCTTTGATTACCACAAATCACTTTCATACCCAAATTAGATATTGTAAGGTACCCCAAGCTAATAAGGTATTTCGCCGTAAAAAGGATTAAAATCAGGAAATAGGGCGTCTCGTGGCTATCCGAGAATTTCAATGTTTGAATCGAAGGTTCATACTGTCAGACTTATTTGATCTTATCAATTGTTATAATTTTTCTCGAATAAATATGAATTTTCTAGGATAGTATTAAAGATCTTATCGAAAACTTACAGCAGCTTGCCAAACAAAGGCTAAAAGAAAAAAGAACAGGGGTATGACTGGCATAAAATCTACGATTGGATTCAAAAAAGCATAGGCTTCGGGCAATTTGGCCAAGAAAAGACTACTCGGATAAAGGGCAGAATTAAGACAGATCAAACTAAAGATATTAAGCATAACAGACATTTTTTTCGTCGAGATAATTGCATTTTGATTGAGTTATTGATATAAGGAAAAATGAAGTAAAGTAAGGTAGACAAAAAATCCTTCTTTTTCCGCTCAATCAAAAATCCTCCGATTCTCAAAGGAGAATAGAAGAAATCATACTTTCATACAATATCTTAATTGAATTATATGTAATGATCAATAAATTCCATTGAATTAATTCTAGAGATACACATGCCAAAATCCTAGCACGAATCTATAATAGATTCTATAAAGAATAAAGATTTTCTATAGTTGGACTGGAATTGACGAACACTTAATACCAATATTATTCTTTAATAGTATAAGTATCCAATAAAAATAGAAATGGGGCGTAGCCAAGCGGTAAGGCAACGGGTTTTGGTCCCGCTATTCGGAGGTTCGAATCCTTCCGTCCCAGAGCATATCCATTGTATTCTAATACTTCTTTTTTGTTCAACAAGGTTCTGTTTCAAGGTTTGGATAGACTTTTTTTATTCTTTGCGGAATCATATCTGACTTTTTCACAAACCAAACTAAATCGAGTTCAAATGACATGCAAAAGTAACTGAACCCTTTTGTGACCCATAGAAAATGGGGCATAGATCATAGTTGGAGAAAGATTACTGAACCTCAGGTTAAAAAAATATGAAAATACATATAAAACGAGGAAGTGCTTAGCCTATAGGTATGTATGGTTATCCTATTTCAGTGACAATAGTGTTTCCATTTTTGTGAAAACTAAATTGCATCCCTAAAATATGAAAATTTAAATATTTAACAATGATATTTCTTTTTATTGTTCGATCTATTTAGCTTATTTGCTTTGCATCATTGACAATTCCATTTGAAAAGAAACAGAGATCTTGCTTTTTTATGATAATAAAAAGGAGTAAAACTTGACTCAAAGAATGATGTAGAAGTATAAAACTTTTTCAACTATCAAGATTTGTAATGATTCCTTCTAGGTTGGGAAGTTGAAAATGGTCAGTCTATCTTATTGAGTCACTTGAAGAGGCAGAGTCAAATAGAATTTATTTATTTTATTTGTGCGATTTCTGTTAGTTATGTTATTTCTATATTTGGATTTCTTAATATTTCTGTTAGATATTTTTTTGAGATAGAGATTTATAGAAAAATGTTCTATTCAGACAAAAAAAGACGGCATTTTGCTAAAATTTCTTCAGAAAAATCTTTATTATCTGTGTAGATATTCTCTATTTTAAATTAAATATAAATAACTATGTCTCTGTACCGACTGAACCAATGACTATTCATGATTCCATAATTGAATCAATTCCATACTGGTTCCAAATTAGAGGAATGTTATGGTAAAACTTCGTTTAAAACGATGTGGTAGAAAGCAACGTGCGACTTGAAGGACATGATCCGGTGTGGATTCTTATTGTTACATCCACCATTTTATATAGGAATGAAGGTGCTCTTGGCTCGACGTCGTTTGTTCTATTCTACTAGAACCCTTCTTTTTTTATTGGGTTCTAATGTAAATAGTTCATGATGGAGCTCGAGTAGAAAGTATTTATTAATTTCTCAGGGGCAACGATCTAGGGTTAATGCCAATTAATAAATTGGAACAACTTCGTAAGTATATCTTCGATATAGAAATCGAAAGGATTCCATTCCAACAAATTTTCAAAATTGTTGGAACGGCTAAAACTTTTTCGATCGACAGTGTATCGCGCATGAATCAACCTCGGTATGATTCTTTGATAGAAAGAAATCCCAAAAGGGGTATGTTGCTACCATTTTGAAAGGATTAAGAAGCACCGAAGTAATGTCTAAACCCAATGATTTAAAACAAAAATAAAGGATCCCAGAACAAGGAAACACCACTTCAATTGTCTCACGGATCCAAATAAAGAATCCAAATAAATTTTAAACGAGACAAAAACGGTGGGTTAAAGACCACTCAATAAAAAAATATCTTAAAGAAAAATCTTTAATATATTTGAGAATTATTATATTATTGAACTTGAGTTATGAGTACAAATGATTTTTTTTCAGCAACGCAGCTAAATAAAAATGACTATGAGTTAAATTGAAATTTGAAATTATATTATAGACTAATTCATTTTACGGATTTTCTATTTATTCTAATTCTAATTTTATCCATAGACAAAACATCATTTTTTCTCGAGCCGTACGAGGAGAAAACTTCCTATACGGTTCTAGGGGGGGGGGGGTTCTTTTTCATCTACATCTATCCCGATGAGCCGTCTATCGAATCGTTGCAATTGATGTTCGATCCCGAAGAGAAGGAAGAGATCTTCAGAAAGTGGGTTTTTATGATCCGATCAAGAATCAAACTTATTTAAACGTTCCCGCTATTCTCTATTTCCTTGAAAAAGGTGCTCAACCTACAGGAACTGTTCAGGATATTTTAAAAAAGGCAGAGGTTTTGCCCTAATCAAATGAAATTCAATTAAATTAAGGAAATAAAAAATAAGGGTAGGATAATGATTTCTATATCATTTTGGATATCTTTTCTATACTATGTTTTTTTATTTCCTTTTTTTCTTCTTCTATTCGTATCTAGTTATAATTGTTTTTATAGAATCCTTTTTGATAGAATCTTTTTTGATAGAATCCTTTTCTAA